TCGTATTGTGGAGGGGCTAAAATAAAAAAAGAAAAAGAGGCTCTCATCGCTATTCCCCAATCGGGAAGATATCATATAATATACATTTCGTATGAGCAGAAACAATAGGATGACTCAAAAGAATTCTGCACCATGAACTTTGTATCGCGCACATCACTTAATGGGGACCCCAGAAAGTAACTTGAGCAAGAGTGACAAAAAAATATGAAATTTGAAAGAAAAGACAGAAGAGAAAAAATGAAGAAATGCAAAATGAGAAGAATCGGAGTTTATTTGTACTGTGTCTGAAATACATCCTTTCTATTCCTATCCTTCCACTCTTTGATTGAATCCTTTTAGCTCATTTTTTTTGAGCTATTCTATTTGAGATATATACGAAAATATAACATACTTTTGGAATAAGAAAAATAGGAACAGAGAGGAAAAAAAGAAAAAAGAAAGTAAAGAATATCTATCCCGATCCGTCTCAATGAATTAATTTCATTTGTATGAGGTATGAATATCTATCCGATACATTATTCACGTGTCAGGAACCAGATTTGAACTGGTGACACGAGGATTTTCAGTCCTCTGCTCTACCAACTGAGCTATCCCGACCATTTCCCGTGCATCATCCTAGCAGAGTACTTATATCTATGTCAATGAAAAGAACTAAAAAAGAAAATATGAACAAATTGGACCTAGCCCCTGAATTTCTTAGATCTTCAAAAAGAAGACTTTCTTTGTAAATGTAAGGAAAAATATATGGACTATGAATGATTCAATAACGGAGATTCCTTGAACATATATGTTCATATCGTACTATACAAAACAAATGAGATTGGATTGGAAGAAGATACGAGGATTTCTATTCGAATCCATTTGTGAAAGAACAGAGTGAATGAAATGAGAAAGATATTGAATTTTGTTTGAACTGAGCCACTGATGAAAAAAAAAGAAAGAGGATGAGGATAAATAAAGAGCGAGGAAGTAAAATGGGCTTTTTATTGGGGATAGAGGGACTTGAACCCTCACGATTTTAAAATTCGACGGATTTTCCTCTTACTATAAATTTCATTGTTGTCGGTATTGACATGTAAAATGGGACTCTCTCTTTATTCTCGTCCGATTAATCTTCAAAAGATCTATCAAACTCTGGAATGAATCATTTGATCACTGAATATTCGAATTCGATTCTTTTTTCAACTTCAATTGGAATTGATTCACAATAACTCTTCCATTTTTAATAGATTTTTTGATCTCTATCATTCTAATTAATAGAGAATAGAAATAGAAGATTTCTATTTTCATATATAGAGATACAGAATAGGATTCAATATAAGATTTGGGTTGTGATTAATCATTTGCTATGTCAGTATGTATACGTACGTATTAGGTATATAAGGTTATCCTTTCTGTCATTTCGATAGAAAGGATTTTAGCTACTAACGTAACGTAGTAAATTTCATTCGTTAGAACAGCTTCCATTGAGTCTCTGCACCTATCCCTTTTTATTCTCATTTTCCATCTCTCAAAACAAAGATTTGGCTCAGGATTGCCCATTTTTAGTTCCAGGGTTTCTCTGAATTTGGAAGTTACCACTTAGCAGGTTTCCATACCAAGGCTCAATACAATCAAGTCCGTAGCGTCTACCAATTTCGCCATATCCCCCTTTCCTTTGATACAAGGATCCAGTTGTAATTCCATCCACCTCTTTCATTGATCTTGGCACTATTGAATTCATTAGGTAATGATTCCTATATCGAAAAAATGTATGCTGCTATTTTATTTTTTTGCCCAACCTCTATTCTATATTCTATCATTTCATCTCTATTGGATGAACCGTATTTGTTTCAATACGAAATGATTCTATCATTGATGTATCCGCAATTCAATATGGATAGATATATCCCACATATATATATGCCTTTCCTCCTCCTTCATTTTTACAGTGCAGTTTGGAATAGTGGAACGGTCGATATTCATTCTTTTTTTTTCATTTCGAATTCTAATTTCATTGATATATTGATATTTTATTTCATATTCATATATATGAATATGAAATTGAATTTCTATTTAGATATCTAATTTATTTAGATCTAAATAGTTTTCTTTTCTATTTTCTAAATAGAATCAATAAATGAAATAAAAAAAGAAGAATAATCACTAGGTAATAGCTAAGATTCGATAGTTTCCTGTATTCCTATACACTATTGCTCTTATATCCGCCCGCTTAGCTCAGAGGTTAGAGCATCGCATTTGTAATGCGATGGTCATCGGTTCGATTCCGATAGCCGGCTCTTTTTCTTTATCAATTTTTTTATTTCCATGATTGAAAATATCTACTCTCGCTTTCTCTAAATGTCGGGTCACCGATCTATTATGTCATGGTAACTTGCAGCTATAGCTATGAAGAAAAAAGTTTACTAGAACAATTAGATCTCTACAGAAGAAATTGGAAAACGTAACCTTCGCTTGAATTTCCTATATATACAAAAAATACGAATATTGATAAAATTTA